ATTCTTTTTGAATCTTCTTTACCCCACAGAGATATTGAATAGAAGGGAGTATTCTTTTTGCCACTATAATTTTGAAAATGAACGTTTAAATGTCCTTCAAAAGTAAGTAAATAGATTCGAAACATATAAAATGCGGTTAATCCCGCTGTAAACCAAGCTATTATTGCGAAAATTGGTGAATACAACCAAGTATCATTAAGAATTTCATCTTTGGACCAAAAACAAGCAAGGGGCGGAATACCACAAAGAGAAAGTGTACCTAATAAAAAAGCAGTTTTGGTAATTGGGATATGTTTTGTTAAACCCCCCATATAAACCATATTCTGACTTTTATTTGGAGAATATCCAACAAGAGTTTCCATTGAATGAATAACGGATCCGGATCCTAAAAATAATAATGCTTTCGAATAAGCATGAGTAATCAAATGAAATAAAGCACTTCGATACGACCCCATACCTAGAGCTAACATCATATAACCCAATTGAGACATTGTGGAATAGGCTAAACCTCTCTTAATGTCTTTTTGAGCAAGGGCAAAAGTAGCCCCGAATAATATTGTTATTACTCCTACCAAAGAGATGAAATTCATTATGTGAGGGATGACTATGAAAAGAGGAATAAGCCGAGCTACAAGAAAAATGCCCGCAGCTACCATAGTAGCAGCATGTATAAGAGCCGAAATAGGAGTAGGCCCCTCCATGGCATCCGGTAACCATACATGAAGGGGAAATTGTGCAGATTTAGCAACCGCACCGGAAAATAATAGAACGGCACAGAAAGTAACAAATAAAAAATTTACTTCATTATGATTATTAGAAATCAAGTTATTGAATATTTTGAATAAATCTCGAAATTCGAAACTCCCTGTTATCCAATAAAAACCTAAAATTCCTAATAATAAACCAAAATCCCCAACACGATTAGTTACAAATGCCTTTTGGCAAGCATTTGCAGCAACAGGCCGTGTGAACCAAAACCCTATTAATAGATATGAACACATTCCTACCAATTCCCAAAAAATATAAATTTGTATCAAATTAGAACTAGTAACTAATCCTAACATAGAAGTACTGAAAAAACTCATATAAGCAAAAAATCTCAAATATCCTTGATCATACGACATATAATTATCACTATAGATAAGAACCATAATTCCAATAGTAGTGATTAATATTGACATAATAGAAGTAAGCGGGTCGATCAAGTAACCGAATTCTAAAGAAAAATCATTATTAATGATCCAAGACCATACATATTGATAGATAGAACTGCCATTTATTTGCTGAATAAACAGATTGATCGAAAAAATCATGACTATACTTAACAAAAAAACACTTTGAAAAGCCCACATACGGCGAAGACTTTTTGTTGCCGACGGAAAAAGAAGAAGTCCCGCTCCTATTAACATAGGAACTGGAAGTGGAAGGAAAGGTATTATCCACGAATATTGATATGTCTGTTCCATAAAAAAGTTTTTTATTCTTAATTGATTGTTTCCGATTTACTGGATCCTACCCCCTTTCAATTTCAAAACAAAAGGGGTCAATAAAAAAATCAAGAGATGTACTAACTTAAAGATATTTTTCGAATTTTATATATTATCTGGGTCTTTCCAAATTAAATATTAAAATAAAGAAGTTACAATTGGGCAAATGATATGACCTACTTGCTCATAAAAAGCGAATTTAGTTATTAACTAAGATTTTTCTTAAAATAACGAAAATACAAAATTTCATTATTATTAAATCACTTTATATTCATAAAGTAATGATAAAAAATTACACTAAAAATAAATCTGATATGAATCGATATGAATCATAGGATTAACAAAGGTACAATTTTTGTACAAATCTCGCTTTTTAGTCAGTTTGTTCCAAATCATTAACTAGTTTCAGTATGAAACTGATTGATTAGTTTACGTTTCAATAAAAAAACATTTATAGGAAACACTATAATATCTAACATTTTATATTTTCTATAAGATTTATTTTTATATTTATCAAAAAAGGGGGTAATTATCAAAAGGGGGTAAAATAAAATCAAATTTAATAAAAAAATAACGAAGATTTTTTTTAACAAAACGTGTATCTTTTAACAGATTCATTTATTTAATTACTAGTTTGATTCGAATTTTAAAATGGAATTTCGAAGTATTCTTTACTCAAGTTTGACCAATTAATAGAAAAATTTAAAGTTTTCATTAGGCTTTTCATTAGGCAATGGGTTCTTAAAGGGTTCTTAAATCCTTCGGTCTATTTTATGTAGAAAAAAAATTTAATTATATTTTTATAGTAAGATTTTGTACGATTTTCGCATATTTTTTATCTATATATATATATGTTTTTTTGTTTTCTCTAGATAATATATATTATATTATCTAATTATTCTATATAAAATAATAAAATAACTAGATAATGAATATATTCGTTTTGACCAATAGATGTCTTTCACATCCAACTATAACAACGAGTAACCTCTTAATTTTTAAATGGCAGTTCCAAAAAAACGTACTTCTATATCAAAAAAGCGTATTCGTAAAAATATTTGGAAAGGGAAGGGATATTGGGCAGCCTTAAAAGCGTTGTCATTAGGTAAATCTCTTTCTACCGGAAACTCAAAAAGTTTTTTTGTGCGACAAAAAAAGTCATAAAATAAAACATTGGAATAATCCGAATATAAAAATAGGCCCATTTCATTCTTAATAGGAAATCAACAAACCTATTGTTTGTTGCTAATCAATATGAACTATAACTCGCTTCGCTATTAGGATATGTATAATAATAATTCTTCGGTTTAGGGGTTAGTAAATTATAAAAAGCTTTTGAAAAAAGAATAAAGAATAAAGACAAGATACAAAACTTGAGCCTTTGTTAGTATATTTTCTTGTTTTGGAGATGGGGGAGTCTTTTTTCCCCATCAACCTGTTTGTCACAATTACAATAATCGACGTTTTTCTAAATATAAATTATAAATATGAATATATATATATATATATTTAATATTGAAGAAGGGTAAAAAAGAGATCTTTAGTTAAAATTAATACATCGTTGAAATTAATTTATTCATTTATTTTGAAAAATTTTTGTGTAACTTTCTGACTTCTTATTTATCTGAATTTCTCTGAATTAATCTATTATCTATTAGAATATTTAAATTTCCCATTTATATGTCTCTTTCAACCCAACCGACAAAAGCCTGGAATTTTTTGTCCGAATTAATGTGCAAGTTTTGAGTAATAAAAAGGGGTCTTATTTTTTGTTCATTGGTAAAATACATTTTTTAACTTTTAGGAAATAATAAAAATATAAATTATAAATCTTTTATGAAAAAAAATAAAGAAATTTTTTATAGTTCTATCAATAACTAGAGGGTTGAAGTTTATAGTTTCAATAGTTCGATTCTATTGAATTATAGAAGAGCATAAACTACACCAAAGCACTAAGGTAAATAAAACCCATACCCCATAATAATGAACCTTCAAATTTGTATTTGAACAAAGTTTTATTCATCCATTTTCATTTTGACTAAAAAGATTTCATTTAGTTGACTCCTTAAATCTCGACGATTGACTATGAATAGGCTATTATGAATTCGAACAAGCCGCTATGGTGAAATCGGTAGACACGCTGCTCTTAGGAAGCAGTGCGAGAGCATCTCGGTTCGAGTCCGAGTGGCGGCAGACCTTCTCTTCGAAAATAGATACAATATATTATAAATTCTAGAATGAATTCAACTCCTGATTTATATTTCAGGATTCCTCCTTTTTAAAATTTTTATGATATTTTCAACTTTAGAGCATATATTAACTCATATTTCCTTTTCGATCGTTTCCGTTGTAATTACAATTCATTTGATAACTTTATTAATCGATGAAATCACAAAACTAAATGATTCGTCAGAAAAGGGAATGATAGCTACTTTTTTATGTATAACCGTATTATTAGTCACTCGTTGGATTTATTCGGGGCATTTCCCACTAAGTGATTTATATGAATCATTAATCTTTCTTTCTTGGAGTTTATCAGTTATTCAGATAGTTCCATATTTAAAAAAAAAAAAAAGCCATTTAAGCACAATAACTGTGTCAAGTGTTATTTTTACCCAAGGCTTTGCTACTTCGGGTCTTTTAACTGAAATACATCAATCCGCAATATTAGTACCCGCTCTCCAATCCGAGTGGTTAATAATGCACGTAAGTATGATGATATTGGGCTATGCAGCTCTTTTATGTGGATCATTATTATCAGTAGCACTTCTGGTCCTTACATTTCGAAAAAACATAAATTTTTTTTGTAAGAGGAATACTTTTTTATTAAAACTAAACGAGGAACTTTCCTTTGGTGAAATACAATACATAAATGAAAGAAACAATTTTTTAGGAAATACTTCTTTTTTTTCTGCTAACAATTATTACAGGTCCCAATTGATTCACCAGTTGGATTATTGGAGTTATCGTGTGATTAGTCTAGGTTTTCTCTTTTTAACTATAGGTATTCTTTCAGGAGCAGTATGGGCTAATGAAGCATGGGGGTCCTATTGGAATTGGGACCCAAAGGAAACTTGGGCATTTATTACTTGGATCGTATTTGCGGTTTATTTACATACTAGAACCAATATAAATTTACAGGTTGAAATTTCCGCAATTGTGGCGTCTATGGGCTTTCTTATAATTTGGATATGCTATTTTGGGGTCAATCTATTAGGAATAGGGCTACATAGTTATGGTTCATTTACGTTAACATCTAATTGAATTCAAGAAAGGTTCTTGCGAATTTTAAAATATAAATAGAAATAGAATATGTTGTTTGTATATAAAAAAACTTTATATGAACCTGTGAGAACCATGCGAATCCAGTAGTGCGGGGATTCGCATGGTTCTCACAAAGATCAAACATATTGGGTGAATTTTATTTTTAACTTAAGAGAGGAAAAAGACTTCTTTTTTTAATTATCCAAATCCTATGATTTTTTTATGAAAACTATCTATAAACAAAATTAG